GGGGATACAATTTGACCCTAATCAACCGACTTTATCGAGAAAGATTACTTTTTTTAGGTCAAGAGGTTGATAGTGAGATCTCAAATCAACTTATTGGTCTTATGATATATCTCAGTATCGAGGATGATACCAAAGATCTGTATTTGTTTATAAACTCTCCTGGCGGATGGGTAATACCGGGGGTCGCTCTTTATGATACTATGCAATTTGTGCAGCCAGATGTACATACAATATGCATGGGATCAGCCGCTTCAATGGGATCTTTTATCCTGGTAGGAGGAGAAATTACCAAACGTCTAGCATTCCCTCACGCTTGGCGCCAATGAGGCTTTTATTTGAGAGAAAAAAGAAGACTATGCCTTCGCCATATGAAATATGAATATTAAGTAATAATAGCATGGCACTTTGAATTCGATATAAGAAATTCTGTTTTCAAAACATTAGATTATGTATCGAGAGAGTAATATGAGAAAAAGGTATTTCCTATTTTATTATCGGAAGTCCAGTTCAGCGTCACAAACTTTTTTTCACACCAGAGGTCTCTTAACAATATTTATAGTATAGAGCGAAAAAAAAAATTCTTTTTTCATTAGTTTATTTGATCAAAAAAGCAACTTTGGGATTGCTGAATGACAGACAAATCACAGACAAAAAAATATAATAAATATATAAAGCAACGGAGCCATCATAGTATTTTTGAATTCCTCCGAAAGGAAGGGTGGTAAGTTGATCATTTACCGATCGGGGTCTAATCGATCCTATTTTTTTGAAGGTAAGGGTCAATTTTATTGTAGAGCCGTATGCAATGCATAATGCCCGTACGGTTGTTCGATTCTATCTTTTTTCTTGTTATTCTTTTATCTTTCTTTTATCTTCCCCTCATCGTGCGAAATAGAGAAACTTTTTATTATCTTATATCATCAGGGTAATGATCCATCAACCTGCTGGTTCTTTTTCTGAAGTAGCAACGGGAGAATTCATCCTGGAAGTGGGAGAACTGCTGAAACTACGTGAAACCCTGACAAGGGTTTATGTACAAAGAACGGGCAAACCTTTATGGGTTGTATCCGAAGACATGGAAAGAGATGTTTTTATGTCAGCAACAGAAGCCCAAGCTTATGGAATTGTTGATCTTGTAGCGGTTGAATGAGAATAGCCTTTATTTCAATTTCACGTCAAGTCGTGATTTAAAATTCACCCTGCCGAGTTTAATATTCTATGATTTTTATTTACTATTCTAATTGTAATTCATAATCATCCGGTTAGGATCGATCTAAACCAGTCCATTATGTATATGATTCAACATGCCAACGATTAAACAACTTATTAGAAATACAAGACAGCCAATTAGAAATGTCACAAAATCCCCCGCGCTTCGGGGATGCCCTCAGCGTCGAGGAACATGTACTAGGGTGTATGTGCGACTCGTTCAGATCATGAACTAGAACAAAGGAAAGAGGACAATGTTCAAATATCAATGATCAAATAGGATAGAAGGGAAAAACGAACTACATTTACTATCTAAAAATAAGAAAATGGATCATATCCCTTTTATTGTGTATGAAATTTATGGTTTCTATTGGTGTAAAACCACTCACCTCAATTCAAGATGAGAAGCAATTCTCCATTGGTAGCAAATGGTTATCCATTAAGCGGAGGAAATCTTAGTTAACCTAGACGCCTCTTGCAAGAACGGACTAACAGGGTCAGCTACCCAGCCAACTTTCATAATTAAATACCGTTACTGTATAGGTAGAGCTCGTTGTGAAAGACCTATTACTGGATAATTCATGGGTAGAGCCGAAGAATGTGAACTATACAAGTTAGCAATAACATTGATTAAATGAAGTAAAGGCTCCGGTGTATAGAGAAGACCTCACCGTTTAAGAAGTAACCATAGAAACGATGGAATCCACTATTTCTTTATCATTGCTATTTTTTAAGTACAATTTCGTATTTCGAGGTGAAATGCCTAGAAAAAATAAAAAATCGTGGTTGGGAAGGTTATAGTAGCCAAAGCCATTGGAATTTTTAGTTTATACATTGGAAAAATCCGTTTTGTTATTAATATACTAGGAAAGGGGCAAAAGAATAACTGAAAGAAAGGAAATCTATTAGTTATTCGTTAAAGTTTCATTTATTCAATGACCAGAATTAGACGGGGATATATCGCTCGGAGACGTAGAACAAAAATTCGTTTATTTGCATCAAGCTTTCGGGGGGCTCATTCAAGACTTACTCGAACTATTACTCAACAAAAAATAAGAGCTTTGGTTTCGGCTCATCGGGATAGGGATAGGCAAAAAATAAATTTTCGTCGTTTATGGATCACTCGAATAAATGCAGCAATTCGTGAAAGGGGGGTATGCTATAGTTATAGTAGATTAATAAATGATCTGTACAAGAGACAGTTGCTTCTTAATCGTAAAATACTTGCACAAATAGCTATATCAAATAGGAATTGTCTTTATATGATTTCCAATGAGATCATAAAAGAAGT